ATTACTATGATATTAGGATCCGCGGATTGGGTACTAGAAAAGTAAATGGATTCGATTTGGGATTTGATCCGTTTTTCTCTATGAATGAGATAAAGACAGAAAGGAGCCTTATAGCTTATAGATAGAGATAGAGTTTTAGAGTTTACCTTTTTTTAGCGCTTAACTTTTCAGTGTTCAAAAATTATTCGCATAAACATAAAAAGGGGACATTTTTACCCATTTGTTAGTCGAATTCGTCGAATACGCTTGAAGTGCGTAAAACAAAAGGGCTTGTTTTTATTAAGCACATGAGGACTATCCGCATATCACTTATCCCAGTTCCACTTGGAGTAACGCGGGTCCGTGCTAGGCTATATCATAATTTCTATTTGATATTAAATAAATATATTCAATGAAAAATTGAAGCACGCAAATTACCTTAATTCCTTGTGGGCATCTCATATATATATAAATAAGATAAGACCCCAGATTCGGTATATCTGTGTAACAATTTTTGTTCTAGGGTTTACATATATACATAATTGTTGTTATACTTGAAATTCAAAAGGATTTATTATTGAAAATTCTTGATACTGATTAGTTGTGTATCAATTGAGTTTTCTTAGGCCATTAAGGAAACACAATTTAAAATCTAAGAAAGAACTTTTCATGAATTACCAGTCAACAGTTAACGGGTCCAATTTGATTTTGACTGAATTTTTTATTGTGTGACTCCAATTTTTCTTTCAATAAAAAAAAAAAAAAAAAGGGGGAGATAAATTTAATTTTTAGGCGTTGTGTGTTTTGATAATTGTTTGAGATACTATACAATTAAGAGAAGGGCCCGGCTCCAATCAAAAAAGGGAGGGTTTTTAGTTAAGGAATATTTCCATTTATTTTTCTCGTTTTGGCGGCATGGCCGAGTGGTAAGGCGGGGGACTGCAAATCCTTTTTCCCCAGTTCAAATCCGGGTGTCGCCTGATCAATAAAAACCCGAAAGCCCTTTGCTTGATTTTAAGAATCTGGAGATTAAAAAACTGCCAATCCTTGCGCCTGGGATTTTTAGTATAGGAAGGACTAGTCTATCAAGACTTCCAGTACTAATGTACTGTCTAATCACCGATTCTTGAATTATATAGTTGAGTGGGGAATTATTAGTTGTTGAAAGGATGTAAGATGCTTTGTATACATACTCACGAGAATTTATGAGTGCTTAGATATTCAATCAATATTGGATGAATAATTGGCTTCGTTCAGAATCTCTTTTTGACTCTGTACTATTGATTCCATTATTATTAGTAATCAATAATAAAAGAGTTTCTTCATATTTGGGGCATAATTCACATGGATATAGTAAGTCTTGCTTGGGCTGCTTTAATGGTAGTCTTTACATTTTCCCTTTCACTTGTAGTATGGGGAAGAAGTGGACTCTAGGGTAATTACTAATTGAATTGAGTTGAGTAATCAAACTGTATTAATAGTTTCATAATCCTTCTGCAAAGCGTTTTTCAAATATCTTCATTTTTTAATTCTACTAATTAAATGATTCCCATCTTCGTATTTTGAAACTAAACGGAATACGCATGATATGCCATTTTTTCCAACCAAATTCGAAATAGAGTATTTAGGCGAACTAGCTCTTAACAGAATTATATATTATATAAATATTACATACAATAAGGAGCAACCGAACCCCTTTTTATTTGTTTCTCGCTTTACTGTTCAAAGAGGAAGTCGATCTGTTATTATGTAGATACGTACTTTACCTTATATCTTTATATCGAGGGAAACACCAATAGAGTGTTTGTTTGTCCAACGAAGTACTACGCATAAAATTGTTTGAATCATCTGTCAACGGCTAAATCAATTATTCTTTGCTTTGTCGGAATGCTAAAAAAAAAAAAAAAAATGACTAGGTTTCTTTTACATAATCTATTCGATGCCCATACCATATCTTCTTCCATGGATTTGATTGTTTCGTCCGATCCTGGAATCCATATTCGAAATAAATGAAATCATAATAAAACGAGTAATTAGAACCGTAAGACATAAGATAAGAGTAAAGGTGGGCAGTCAATTATATTGATCGAAATTGGTCTAAATCAAATGGATGTACCAAAGTAAAGAACTCGAATTGGGGTACTATGTATATTACACATATGGGAGTTATATGTACATGTATCAATATACAGATTACGGAGTGATCTACATTAAGCCATCTTTCTTTATACAGTCCAACTTTAGACTTTAGAATTTTATATAATAATTTTATAGTAGTACACTAATAAATAGTGTGGTAGAATAAATAGTGTGGTAGAAAGGTTCCTATATTCCTTTCTACCATACTATCAAATCTCATATACGTCTGATTTTAATTCGCTCATTTTATTTAAGACGTGGAATTTGAATCCCTTTCTTCCATTATTGATAAGAACTCAGAAGTCAAGCTTGATTCAAATTAATCGTTTTGACTGACCGTTTTTACGTAAATGATAAGTAAAAAAGCAGTAGGAACTAGAATGAACAGTGCAGTAGCAATAAATGCGAGAATATTTACTTCCATAATTTCATTGTTTTTTTACTTCATAGTTAATAACTCGGGATCTAATCCCATAGAGATTCTAAATCTTTATCCTGTAAATTCAATGGGAGAAATACATCCCGATGATATTGAATCAGATCAATATCATTGAATAACAATATCTGAGCTATCAAATCTATTCATCATCGAGATCGAGAATGGAATAGTATAACATAGGAAGATCTTTTATCCATACGGAATTAAAACCTAATAAAAAATGGAATTCCTGATCCAATTAAGAATCTCATTGAATTATTATTCTTTATCCATTCGTTCTTTTCTATAACCTACCGTCTTATTTAATAGAATAATATAAAAATAATATAATATGATAAAGTATCATCTGGCCCATCTTCCGCTTCCATTGGTCAAAAATCCAACCAAAATAGTAGAAGTAAAATGGAAAAAATAAGAAGAAAAGATCGAATATTTCGATAAATACAATCGATAAATTAAATCAAAAATGAACTCTTTTCTTTGTTTGATCTTTCTTTTCTTAATTAAAACATTCCTCTCTTTCCTTGAATCGGCCCTGGGACACATATATCCAAAATGAAGTGTGTAGTTTGAATGATATAAATAGATTGTTTCCTATTAGTAATTTAAGTTATCCAAAATTGGAGCTATAAAGCGGCTTTAATATGAATGAAAAGCATTTTCATTTTATCGAGGTAACTATGTGAAAAGTGCATTTTTATCGTACAATAAACGAATCAAAATTTGTGTATATGCTCTGGTGAAAACATATATAAGTATAAGTATTCGATTCCCTTCCACGGGTCAGGAGCAATCGAAAAAACCAGACAAGGATTTCTTTTAATCCTAACTAAATAGAGTGCTACCTACAATTGTACCAATTCACATATGCCTATCCCCCTCGGTACTAATTGAAGTAATTGAAATTGTCGCATTGTATTTTCTCAATAAAAAAATTATAAACGGAAAAAAAAAGGACCCTATGGGAATTAGATCCCGCTCTATGCCCTTTGACAGAAAATAAAGAAATGAATTGATGGAGTCATCGGATACTAGGTCGGGACTGACGGGGCTCGAACCCGCAGCTTCCGCCTTGACAGGGCGGTGCTCTGACCGATTGAACTACAATCCCAGAGAAATAAGGTATACAGCATACATATTATTAATGATTTGATTAAGACTAGTTTCATTTAGAATCGTCGTATTGTAACAGAGAAAGGAGTTATTGGTATATTAATATCCACATAGATATGGACTTTAGTGAGAGCGACATGGATTACTAGAAATCCTACTGTCAAATCGTGTTAAATCAATTGATAATAAATTTTTTCAATGAAAAAAATATTTTGATTCGTTAATTCTTGTCCTATATTTTCGGATTATGATATGAATCTAGATAATTCAAAAAATGAAGAATAAATATATGGGTACAAAAACAAATAGGATATAAAATGAATTCTTTATTCACCAGGCAAAAATTCTTATATTATGTAATCTCATGATGGATCGGTGAATTCTTGGGCCGAGCTGGATTTGAACCAGCGTAGACATATGCCAACGAATTTACAGTCCGTCCCCATTAACCACTCGGGCATCGACCCAGGAAGAATCAAGTCTAGACTTATTGATAATACATGATCAACCTCCTTTCGTAGTACCCTACCCCCAGGGGAAGTCGAATCCCCGCTGCCTCCTTGAAAGAGAGATGTCCTGAACCACTAGACGATGGGGGCGTATCTGCCCAACCGATATCATACTGTATATATTCATAGTATGAATAGTTTTTTGTAATTGTCAATATAATGTAATGATGTGACTAAATCCGAATAAGTTTTCTACCTTTCCTTTCGCGATTCCGATACAATTTTTTTATTCATGGTTCATGAATCCATATATAAAAATTGTATATATATATATATTATTCTATTTATTATATATATATATTATATATATATATTATTCTATTTATATATATGGATTCTATATCATTAGAATGGATATTACATTATAAAATAATGTGAATGTGTTAGAATTAATAATTAAAATTAATAATTAATTAAGTATAGGATCCCTAGATTTGTCCGACAGAAAAGCCATTCCTTCACGCATCGATTCACGCATTGTTAAGATGAGATATTCTTATCTTACAGCTAGGAAATTAAGAAACGATAGAAAGTTTCTTTTTTTCTAAGAGCAGAGCTTGTATTTCAGGTACGAGTTGAATCTTTTCATTCCATACATTACATGATTTGATCACATATCAAATATCTTTGATCTATTTCAATTTGTGTATTAATTAAGCGAATCTCGTTGTGATAGGAGTCAATAAAAGAAAATAAAAAGTAATTAGGTTTTAGCCTAGACTGACTCAAAAAAAAAAAAAAAAAAAGATATTGCCGAATGAGACACTATGAGCCTACTGTATGCACCTATGTAATGTAATATGTAGGTATATAATGTATATGTCTTCACATTGTCTCATTTAGGAATGGAATAAAATAGGCCCTTTTAACTCAGCGGTAGAGTAACGCCATGGTAAGGCGTAAGTCATCGGTTCAAATCCGATAAGGGGCTTTTTCCACAAAACTCTAGTTTCAATCTTCATTTTTTAGTGGATAATAGGGATATTTATTTTATTAGAATGAGTTAATTAAATAAATATTATTTAAATATAATGAGATAGTTATAGTATTAAATATAGTGATTATAAAGTTGAGCATTTGTTCATTATAATGATAAATCACCCCACTTATTGGAAGGACAACTATGTCACTACAGGTTATATTCCTACTCAACTCAGGTTTCATTATTCCATATTTTTGGTTCGAGGACATAGATATTCTACCTACTCAACCCCAATTATGACAATTATGAATCGCCAAATATTCCTACTTTTCCGTTATTCCAATCAAATCCATCATAAATATAAGAAATCAAAAAAGGTAAGTGGACCTGACCCATTAAATCATGACTATATCAGCTATTCTGATATTCAAATTTGATAGAGATAGAATTGTAGCCTCGGAATTTTTTTTCATTTCCGTTAGACTACGTCGCAAGAATTTAGAATTTGTCGATATTTCCGATTAAATCTTTTATAGATCGGGTCGTGGCTTTAATGTACCAAATATTTACATATTGATGCATCCTATATTTTTGTTTCGACAATGGGATGGATAACGAGAACGGATAAAGATATTTTAATTTCCAGTCCACTATACCACTATACAGTATATAATAGTATTTAATTTACTATTTAATATTGCATATCATATTTCATTTAGAGGCAGGGGGAAAATAGGGAATTTCCCCTCTTTTTCTGACAACAACAAGGTAAAGTAAATAAGCAAATAGTCCATTTTTTTGGCTTGAACCATTCAAAAATATATTCTATTCTGGAGTTTTCGATTCATCTGAAGGAAAAAGAGGAAATAAATAAAAAAATTTTCAAATTTTTAAAAAGTTATATAAATTATATATGGTACTGTAGTCGTTTAATATACTATAGAATAGAAATAGAAATAAGTTGGAAGAATCCATAGAGATATTTATTGATTGATCTTTTCTCAATATCACAAACAAGATCAAAAAATAAGATTTGTTGGTGGAGCGGGTGTAAATAGGAGGAGCAACTGGTGGTGGGAGCGGGGATCATTTGTTCATAGCATAGGTCTTTCAAAAAATTCATCTGAGTCATAAGACAATTCAAGATTCAGATAGTTATTCAGAATAAAAGAAGAAAAAATAATAGAATTGAGCTCATGGATTTACCTAGGTCGGTTTATGACTCAATAGAAACGAGAAGGATTTTTTTATTCGAAACCCATTGGAAGCGACAGTGGACGAGGAATCATACATAAGTGATTGAACTCTCGTATGCCCTGAAAATGCTATGAGGTGTTCGAAAATGGTTGAAGTAGTTGAATAGGAGGATCACTATGACTATAGCCCTTGGTAGATTTACCAAAGATGAAAAGGATTTATTTGATACTATGGATGACTGGTTACGGAGAGACCGTTTCGTTTTTGTAGGTTGGTCTGGTCTATTGCTCTTCCCTTGTGCCTATTTTGCTTTAGGGGGTTGGTTCACAGGTACAACCTTTGTAACTTCATGGTATACCCATGGACTGGCCAGTTCCTATTTGGAAGGATGCAATTTCTTAACCGCCGCAGTTTCGACCCCTGCTAATAGTTTAGCCCATTCTTTGTTGCTACTATGGGGTCCTGAAGCACAAGGAGATTTCACTCGTTGGTGTCAATTAGGCGGTCTATGGACTTTTGTTGCTCTCCATGGCGCTTTCGGACTAATAGGTTTCATGTTACGTCAATTCGAGCTTGCTCGATCTGTTCAATTGCGACCTTATAATGCAATCGCATTCTCTGGTCCAATTGCTGTTTTTGTTTCTGTATTCCTGATTTATCCATTAGGTCAATCTGGTTGGTTCTTTGCACCTAGTTTTGGTGTAGCCGCTATATTTCGATTCATCCTCTTCTTCCAAGGATTTCATAATTGGACGTTGAACCCATTTCATATGATGGGAGTTGCCGGCGTATTGGGCGCTGCTCTGCTATGCGCGATTCATGGTGCTACCGTGGAAAATACTTTATTCGAAGATGGTGACGGTGCAAATACATTCCGTGCTTTTAACCCAACTCAAGCAGAAGAGACTTATTCAATGGTCACCGCTAACCGTTTTTGGTCCCAAATCTTTGGGGTTGCTTTTTCCAATAAACGTTGGTTACATTTCTTTATGCTATTTGTACCAGTAACCGGTTTATGGATGAGTGCTCTTGGAGTAGTCGGTCTGGCCTTGAACCTACGCGCCTATGACTTCGTTTCACAGGAAATCCGTGCAGCGGAAGATCCTGAATTTGAGACTTTCTACACCAAAAATATTCTTTTAAACGAAGGTATTCGTGCTTGGATGGCGGCTCAGGATCAGCCTCATGAAAACCTTATATTC